CGTGAGCGCTAGGTCGATGAAATATCTTATCCTTCTCTTTCATCTTTTAAAGTATCAATTCATATGGAATTGGACACATATCTATATGATATGAATAGATATAGATATCGGGGTTCAATAACCAATTATCTTTTCATCCATGATTGGCATGAATATAACCATACCGATAGATTGGTATTGATGATATTGGTTGGGCCGAGCTGGATTTGAACCAGCGTAGGCATATTGCCAACGGATTTACAGTCCGTCCCCATTAACCACTCGGGCATCGACCCAGGAACAAGAAAGTAATTGAAAGTCTTTAGGTCAAGATACCAAACGAATGGATATCCTATTTCATGGTACCCCTAGGGGAAGTCGAATCCCCGTTGCCTCCTTGAAAGAGAGATGTCCTGGTCCACTAGACGATAGGGGCTACCAATCATTATGATATGAAAGTTCCCTGGAAGTTGTCAATAGTATGGCCAGAATTATGAAAAATATTCTTATTGGTTTCCTTCCTTTTTGAAATAAAAAATTTTGTATTTCATTATTATTTAATGTATAAAGAAATAATAAGAAAATGAAAGGACAAAAAAATTTTCTAAGCATTGGTATGCGTTGGGTGAAAGGCTGCAAGACTATAGCTGTCAGATATTGTGCTGTCTCTATATATCGTATGTATTCATACGGGTTGCAGTGACTGTGGGTTATAGGAACCTGACTGAGAAAATAAACAAAAAAAACATAGAAAAAAGTACTTCCTATTGGTTGGACAAAAGATCGATTCGTATGTTACAATTGGATCGTGGCGGGTATAGCTTAGTGGTAAAAGTGTGATTTGTTACATTATCAACTCGAATAATTGAAGGATCTTTGATCAATCTAAAGCTCTATTTCCAGATAGGTTAAAAACCTCCCCTATGAATACTATCCATCCGAGATGGAAGAGTTCATGTATGACACTGATATACTTTACGTTCCCATATTAGAGTATAGTGCTTCACTTCTTTCCATTAAAACAAATGCCCGTTGGTGTCCCAAAAGTTCCTTTCCGAGCCCCTGGAGATGAAGATGCAAATTGGGTCGACTTATACAACCGACTTTATCGAGAGAGATTACTTTTTTTGGCTCAGGATATAAATCACGAGATTGCAAATCAACTCATGGGTCTCATGGTATATTTGAGTGCAGAAGATGCAAATAAAGATATGTTCTCATTTCTCAACTGTCCCGGTGGATCAGTAATACCGGGAGTAGGTATTTTCGATGTTATGCAAATAATAGTACCAGATGTACATACAATATGCATGGGGGTAGCTGCTTCAATGGGATCTTTCATCCTAATCGGGGGAGAAATTACTAAACGTATAGCATTACCTCACGCTAGGGTTATGATCCACCAACCTGCTAGTACCTATTATGACGGACCGGCCGCAGATTTTCATAACGAATCGAAACACGTAACGATGCTTCGCGATTACATAACAAAATGTTATATAGAAAGAACGGGCACCCCCGGAGAGGTCATTCAACGGGACCTGAACAGAGATGTTTTTATGTCAGCAACAGAAGCCCAAGCTTATGGCATTGTTGATGCCGTAGCGGAAGGTTGATCTCGTAGCGGAAGATCTTCTTTTTAATTGATTTTTCAAATGACCTGTAAACTGTAATTTGATCTCTTTGTTCCCTTTCAAAAAAAAAAAAAGGAAAGGGAAAGTGATTGATTTAATAATCACCTGATATGGTTAGGATCGATCCGAACCAGTCGATTCCGCATACAATCCAGCCAGAATGCCCACTATTCAACAACTTATTAGAAATGCAAGACAGCCAATAGAGAATAGAAAAAAATCTCCTGCTCTTCGAGGATGTCCTCAGCGTAGAGGAGTATGTGCTAGGGTGTATGTGCGACTCGTTTGGATCAGAAGCTGAAACAGACTGGGAAATTATTATAACGGAATAAAAGAAGAAGTTTCCCGCTGTAACCAAGTACAGATCCATCATCTAACCTTACCGGGGATGAAATTTATGGTTTCCATTGGTGCAAATCCAATCACCTTGATGTGGGATGAAAAGCAATTCCTCATTGGTAGCGAATGGTCATCAATCCATTGAGCGGGGAAATCATGCAAATTGAAGAAGCATAAAGTTTATGCTCATATTGCTGCGAGAACGGAACAACAGGGTCAGCTACCTGGCCAACCCCAGAATTACACGTCGTTACTGTATGAATAGATCTTGTAATGAGAGTATTTATTACTTGATGATTCAAGGGTAGAGCTGGAGATGGTAAACTGTACAAGTTACCGATAACATACTCATCTCATATTTCGGAAATGAATAAGAGGCTCCGGCGTATAGAGAGGACCTTACCGTTGGAGAAAGAACCATAGAAACGATGAAACCCATGATTGATTTTTTCTCATTCTCAGTACAAGGTCCCAGCCCTTGCCTACCTGGAAGATGCCTATCCAAAGGGAATTATGGTTGGGAAGGTTGCAGTAGCAAAAGCCATTGGAACTTTTCTTTTCTAAATAAGAAGAATCAGTGTTATTCTCAATGGACCAAACAAATGACTAACCGAGAAAAAGATTAGCGATTCATGAGAGTAAACTGCAATGACCAGAGTGAAACGTGGATATATAGCTCGAAAACGTCGGAAAAAGATTCTTGCATTTGTATCAGGCTCTCGAGGGGCCCATTCGAAACTTTTTCGAACTGCTAACCAACGGAAAGCTAGAGCCTTAGTTTCCGCCCACCGAGATAGAGGTAAACGCAAGAGAGATCTTCGTCGTTTGTGGATTACTCGGATCAATGCAGCAGCCCGTGCCAATGGAGTCTCTTATAACAGATTAATCCAATATTTGTACAAGAGGCAGTTGCTTCCAAATCGTAAAACACTTGCACAAATAGCTGTATTAGATAGTAATTGCTTTTCCACCATCTTGAAGAACTTATCGTGTGATGAAATAGGTTAGGTATAGATGAAAGAAATAGGTAAAGATGGAATGGATAGAACAGCTTCTCCCGGAGAATTCCCTCCGGGAAGGTCGAAACATTTTCAAATTTTTCAATATTTTATTGGAAATGAACGAAACGAAAAGAATTCAATCCAATTCTTTTCCAAGAATGAAATCCTATCGACTTTTTCGACAATAGACTCAAGATCTGTATCTTTATCAAACAGATATCCAACTCCGATTTTATTAAGGAGTAGGTTTATTTCTATGAAATTAGTTTTCATTATAAAGAAAAGGTAACAAAGATAGAATACGAGCTCGTTTAATAGCGTTAGTCATTAGACGTTGTTGTTTTGAGGTTAATCTATTCACTCGACCGGATAATATTTTTCCTTGCTCGCTAATAAATCGACTAATTAGGCTCATATTTTTATAATCGATCCGATCTCCCGACCCAATTGGTGACAAATGTCTACGAATTGGTGTCAAATGTCTACGAAAAGATCGCTTGGGTTTATCCATAGTTTGTTTCATGAACCTTTTTAATACTATTTATTCCAAATCTTTCAAAATCTCGTTCCATTAAAGATCTTGTTTAAATACCATTTCTTTTTATATCTGTGATCTATTCCTATCCCTGGGTAGGAGTAGTACGTTTAATCTCTTTTTTTTATCTCTCCGTGAATGGTATGCTTGTAACAATAGGGACAAAATTTATTTGATTCCAATCGAATAGGTGTATTGCGTCGATTTTTACGAGTCGTATATCTAGAAATCCCCGGGAATCTTTTATAAACACTATCTTGGGTACAACTAGTGCACTCCAAAGTAATTGTTACTCTTACATCTCCGCTCTTGGCCATAAACTTACTCTGGATATTGGGTCTACTTTGCTTTTCGATCTGAAAAATAAAGAGGAAAAAGGGATAGAAGTTGATAGCCGGAGATCCCACGATGAAACATTTGAAAGTAAAAAAATCCTTGATCAGGAGTTTTCAGTTGTACTTACAAAATTGAATGTGGAAAGAATCTTTGGATTTCTATTTCTACTTTGATTCTACCCCCCCCCCATTCCATCCCCAATTTTAGATCTATTTTGGGTTGAATCAACTAATTTATCCAAGAGGTAGGAGAAAGAAATCCAGCACAATCTTTTTGACCTTGGCTTTAAGGGGAGGACAAAAATTAAAAAGAGGGAAAAGTCAAAGTCAGAGCATCTGGAAAAAAACGATTGATTTCTATCAATAGACCGGCTACAAAAATCAACCATGAAATAGCTAACACAGGCGCTGTGGAAAGATAGGTCTTTAGATCTTGCATTGTAAATTCTCCTTATCGATCATAATGCGTAAGTGATTAAACCGTATTAATAGTTAAAATCCTAGGGAAACTTGGAACTATGAATATATGTATAATGTTATCCGGGCTGTGGTCCTATTTATAGAACAGGAAAAAGATGTTTCAGCACCAAATTTTGCTAATTAATAGTTATCTTCTAGATAATAGACCCTACATGCATTATAAAGTCTTTTCACTCACTAGACCGAAGAGAAATGAAGGTGGAAAAATGTGGGAAACAGATTTCGAATTCCATAAAATAACATTGTCTAATGATTAGAAGGGATGTAGCGCAGCTTGGTAGCGTGTTTGTTTTGGGTACAAAATGTCGCAGGTTCAAATCCTGTCATCCCTACCTTTCCCTTCTTTTCTATGGAAAGAGAGAGGAACGAAAGATCATTTGATATCGATTCGAATGGAACATCAAATAATTGAATCGTATCAGATGCGAAAGTGTTTTACTCTAAGAATATAAACAAAAGGTATTTTCCCTTCCCTTTATCTCCGGATGTTCAAGAAAGCGCTCTTAGTTCAGTTCGGTAGAACGTAGGTCTCCAAAACCTGATGCCGTAGGTTCAAATCCTACAGAGCGTGATTCTGTTCCTATCAAATCCAACCCTCTAAATTATGGAGAATTCATTCCAACTGGAACGAGCAATGGAATCTGACCTCCCAGGAAAAGTAGGAGGCCAATTAAATGGGAGGATATTCCCGGATCAAATATCCAATTGATCACCACGTCGGTATTGTGAATATGCAGTTACGAATAATCCGGCCAAAGTTATAGGAATTAGACCTAACACAATTCCGGATGGCAAAGCCTCAATCATTTCGATTCAACGGAATAAGTAGGGATAATAGCTATCCTGGATAGTACCCTGAATTTGCTATGAATCTCAATGATCAGAAATTTATATAGAGAGAATCCACGAAATTATTGAAATTCAAATAGTGAACTTAGAGGGTTTCCCCTTCCTTCATTTCAAATAAGTTGTATCTTGCTCGAGCTAATGAATAGGACTAGGGTGAAAATGATAGAAGCCAATAAGAAACCGAAATAACTAATTATAGTTATAGTAGGCGTGGAAGGACTGAATGAAATATGGTTTATACATATCTTCATGAGACAATTACCTAAATTTTTCTTTTCGTAACCTTGAGATCAGAATACAAAAGATCAATTGTCCCAATTCGTACCAATTCAGGATCCTATATCTACTATAGGATATGTATGAACGAACATAGATGAGAAGAAATCTATGGTAGAAATCTCTTCATTATCCTAGAAATTCCCACATTCATCGAGCAACTCATGAATAGCACCCGCGAACCCCTTCACAAATTGTCGAACGTAATCTTTCTTCTTACAAGGTGAATGAATTCTCAATCAGTACGATTGGATCACCTGGCATTTTCTTCTTTACCAATAGCTATCGGTCCAGAGACTGGACCGTAAAAAACCTCTTCTACAGACATATTCAAAGTTTTGTGAATTTCACATTTAGGTGTAAGAATATGAATATCCAGTTTGTCCTTTCATTTCTAGATCTTATTTATCCAATCATTCGACCCTCTAGATGGATTCTATTTTTTCAATATTCATTCTTAGAGCTAGTAGAGCCCGATATTACAAGAATTCCACCCGAGTAACTCGTAATTTCACATAAAATTGACTAGGTTCTATTGCACTATACACTTGGTTTTATCTAATGAGTAACACCTACTCGTTAATACAAGGTACTATATAATAAGTCCGTGGGATCACTCCACCTGCGCCGGATACTATTGGAAGAGCAGCATACATCTGCATAGCACCAATGATCCCCGTGCAATCTGAATTACTGGGATCATCTACACGGACATAATTTCATGTCGGAATGAAAAAGGAAGGGGGTAAAAGTATCATATTCTGGATGAGTTGTATTGACAGTGATTAATACCCTTTGCAAGCGGCACTCATCCTCTTTTTCGGTTCTACAGCCACCTGTATGTAGAAGCTAATTCCAATCAAAATTTCCATAGTCTATGCAATTGTTACAACATCGATTGAGAGGGTTCCTTACGTCTGGACCTCAGAACATGCAATATTCTCTTATTTCTGTTGGGATTCAGTCGACCAAACAGAGATGGAATAACTGTTGGCAGGAACAGAATAATTCTATCCCGTTCCTTCTCGATACTCATAAAAATTTTATTGCTGTGTCAGAAGAAGGCTAGTTATACTGGTCCAGTAGACTTCAAAGATACCCTTGGTATAACATTGACAATCGAACAAGGATTGGAGAAGATATCAGTAGTTTTCCATTTCCTGATCTCTATCTTTCATGGGATCAATTCCCCCTTGACTGACTTTACAATAATATATGGAGCTGAGCATGGCTGGGAATACGGGAGAACGCTCCTTTGCTGACATTATTACTAGTATTAGATACTGGGTTATCCATAGCATTACCATACCTTCTCTATTCATTGCAGGTTGGTTATTTGTCAGCACGGGTTTGGCTTATGATGTGTTTGGGAGCCCCCGGCCGAATGAGTATTTCACAGAAAGCCGACAAGAGGTTCCATTAGTAACTGGCCGTTTCGATCCGTTAGAGCAACTCGATGAATTTACTAGATCTTTTTAGGAGGCACTAATGACTACAGATAGAACTTTTCCGATTTTTACAGTTAGATGGTTGGCCATTCACGGGCTAGCTGTCCCGACAGTTTTTTTCTTGGGATCAATATCGGCAATGCAGTTCATCCAACGATAAACTCTATCTAAAAAAAGGTATGGAGATATGACACAATCAAACCCGAACAAACAAAATGTTGAATTGAATCGTACCAGCCTCTTCTGGGGGTTGCTACTCATTTTTGTACTTGCTGTTCTATTCTCTAATTATTTTTTCAATTAGGAACAATGAGAATATTCTCACTCCATTCGAATAGATCCAATACTCATAATTATCTATGCTATGACTGTTTATGTCTCGAGCATGACCACTTAATAAAATGTGAAAGGGAGTAAGAGAAATGGCCGAAACCACTGGAAGGATCCCTCTTTGGTTGATAGCTACTGTAACTGGTATTATTGTGATTGGTTTACTGGGTATCTTTTTCTATGGTTCATATTCTGGATCAGGGTCATCCCTATAGTAGGGGAAATGCACTTACTATGGGGAATACTATACATGCGAAAGTGAAAAATTGATAAGACCTTACCCTTCTCTGAAGGGTAAGGTCTTATCAAAATCTATTTTTGAGATTCTCTTCTATATTAATATTAATTAGAAGAGAAGATTCGTACAAATACAATGACTCTGTCATTTACTTCATTCAATGCCTTTCAGTCAGGTGATAAGCCAACCTATTCTTCCACTATATGATCAAAATTGGATCGATCCCATTTCAATCTCTGTCGAAGGAACAACGGAGAAACAGAGAATATTAATTACTAAAAATTTGCTCATTTCTCTGATGGGAGATTATGCAAAGTTTCTGTAAAAACCTGAACTATGAGAATCTGAATGTGCAAATAGAATCTTTTCTTATTTTGGCTTAAAAAAGAAAAGAGGAAAAAAACCTTTTTTCATTTTCTCTCATAATGAACGAACCCAAAAGTTTTATAGGGTTGTTTTACTCAATGAGTGATATTGCCCCTTCCTTACTTGTCTGCTCTTCCTTCTTTATGAATTTTAAGCTCAGTATAACGTACAAAATAATCGACAATTTACGAAGGAATTTACGAACAGGGCAGGATCGAAACCCAATTAGTTCCTCTTATCTCAACGAGAATAATTTCTTCAAATCTTTTCGAGGAAGAATAATGGTATAGGATCAAGAATGGAATCAGAGAAAATAGGAATCTTCTCCAAGATTGCTTGGTTATTTTCCTCATCTCTCCCTCCTGCGATCTATCTCTATTTTCCGGATCATTTCTTTTGAACATGGGGGGCAAGGAAAGGAAGGAATGGTATGTATCTAGTACGCGATATAGCATATGAGGATCGTTCGACAAGTTGATCTGTTCCAGTGCTTATTGAGTCACTCCTTATTAAAAATGTAGATATATCTTACATTTTTCCAAGAAAATATAAGGGAGAAGGAGGATAAAAGGCTCTCCATCTCCGAAGGGGTATTAATTTTTGATTCAATCAGTCAACTTAATGTTCGGAAATCTATGGACCTAAAGATTCATCTCGGCCAATTGAACTTTCTCAAATTGTTTCTTCTTAAGGACCAAAAATATCTGTGCCAGAATGACAGATGCTAAGAATAATAAAAGACCTTGAACACGTAATGGATCTTGAAGTACTATCTCTGCATCTCCTTGACCGAATCCACCCACATTAGGGTTATTCGTTAATGGCTGATCGACCTTGATCAATTCGCCTTCTGAAACAAGAAGTTCCGGTCCCGGAGGTACAATGTCAACCACTTGCCCACCGTCTGATGTATTATCGATAGTTATCTCATATCCACCCTTTTCTTTACGTAAAATTTTGCTCACTCTTCCTGTTGCCGAAGCGCTGTAGACCGTATTGTTGCTCTTACTCCCGTCGGGATAAATTTGTCCTCTTCCTCTATTACCACCCAAATATATGGGATATTTAAGGAAGTGAGCTTCTTTATCAGTAGCAGGATCTGGTGAAAGGATGGGGAACACAAGTTCACTATATTTTTGACCAGGAACAGGACCTATTACAATAATGTTTTTTTGATTGGGACGATAGTTCTGAAAATAAAGATTACCCATCTTTTGTCTAATCTCAGGAGAAATACGATCCGGAGGGGCTAATTCAAAGCCCTCGGGTAAAATTAGAACAGCTCCTACATTTAAAGCCCCTTTCTTACCATTAGCAAGAACTTGTTTCATTTGCGTATCATAGGGGATCTTAACAACTGCTTCAAATACGGTATTGGGAAGCACGGACTGTGGAACCTCAATATCTACAGGTTTTTTGGCCAAGTGACAATTGGCACATACAATACGTCCAGTTGCTTCTCGGGGATTTTCATAACCCTGCTGTGCAAAAATGGGATATGCATTCGAAATGGATGTCCGAGTGATGATATGTATCATGACCAGGACGGAAATTAACCGAGTCATCTTTTTCGTCCAGTCATAAGTATTTCTATTTTGCATGGTTATTGGTTCCAAATCATTTTTCGGGTGAGAGTAGGTAGCTATCATAGTTACCTGTCAAAAATTCTGCTACTATATTGATTGAACCAAACCTAAAAGTAAGAAATCGGAAGTCTCGCACCAGGAGAAGAATGAGGGGGAGGAATAGCTAATTCCTGAACACAGAAAACACTTTATTATTCTGTTTCAATTGTTTCGGTCGGAGAAAAAACCCTATTCTTTATTCATTCATCGAATGATAAATTACTACAAGTGAAGGAGATATACGATTGAAACGACGGAAGATCCAATATTTAAGAATCGTATCTAAGATGACTGGAAAAGTTGAAACAAGAACAGATATTATTTGTTCGTTATGAGCAAATCCATAATTTTCGGAGATCGAATCGATCATCAGTTCCCAACCATGGGGCGAATGAAACCCAATAAATAGATCAGTTACTAAAAGGATGACAAAAGCTTTCATTGTATCGCTCAGACTATAGAATAATTCTTGGATCCAAGAATTTAGAATGGCAAGTTTATTCCTACCCAGAATGAGATAAGCACTTATAAGAACAAAACCTATTAGATTTGTTAATAAATGTGAGATTATCTGGATACAATCTTCATTGTACATTTCAACCAATTGGATCGTTTCTTCGTGAAGCTCTATAGGAAGATCTTGTGAATATGTTCCCAAAGAATCTTCCAACATTTTTTCTAATAGGAATAGATCTTCTATTCTCTCAAATCTTTCCAGAGCACTTTCTTCCTGGAGATAATCATAAATTTTATAAGATTGACCAGTATTCCACCAATCTGTGATCCAAGGCTCCAAACCTTTCCGTAATAAAATAGGAATTATCCAGGGCAGTACTACTAAACATGCGAGATATCGTAGGGAAGCTAATGCTTTATATTTGGCCACTTCCAATTCGTGAATCGCTAACGAACCTGATTCACTCGTCAGTTCTGTCCGAAATCTAGACAAAGTACGAGTGATAGAATGAGGTATGGGACTCATAGATTGATCTATTGCGTAATTGTTTTACCCCGAGAAAAATTATCCTCGGAGAAAAAGTAAAAGGTTCGCTCCAAATGAGTGAGACGGAGCATAAGGAGATCGTTCCCAGATATCCGATCATTCCAGATCGTCTCTATCTGGACCAATTATCTATTCATTTTTTCCATTCTATCTTACTCTTTTTTAGAAGAATCACTTGAAGTAACATAAGTCTTATTCATTGCCAAGATCCTTTGAATCCTGATAACTGGATTCAAAGGATCTTTTACAAATCTTTCCCCAGTTATCTCCAAAGATGACAAATGCTCTTGAAAAATGAGATAACGACGAAATCATATAAGAATAATTTGGATCGTGATGAAGAATCGGGATGAAAGGAAAAAATATTCTAGTTTTAGGGAAACCGGACCACTATATCTAATAATTGTTCTTTCTGATACATCATATCCATCTACTGGCTCTATAAGCTCGCCCTCCCTAGGATAGGAAATGATATGGTGTGTTCGGGAACTACCAAAAGAATCTCGGTCTGATTCATTCCATAAGTATCATTTAGTAGGAATTAACTGCATGATCTTTTTCCCGGACAAATACCAACTAGTTCTATCGTAACTTATTGCTCTTCCTATATTACCTCTTCCTATACTATTTAATAAAAATCTTATATTGTTCATAAAGATCCTATATCGTTCCATTTACATACAATAATATTTCAATATTTATTTCAATTTATATGAAATACAATATTGAAATTTCCTGATTGGATATTAATTAATGTTCCTTGATTTGATCCATATTCAAATGTCTCGACATTTTAATGTATGTCGAGGATAAAGAACCCCCCGGTTCATTTCAAAACCCTTCAATGGATACACGCAAGAAACGGGCTGATTCAGCAGCTTTCTGTTCGATCTCCCTTAGGTTCAAATTATCACCAGTACGAGTTAAAGGAATGTCTTGTCGGCCCTTTATTTCCATATAAAGAACACGACGAGGGGAAATACCTTCTTGAACTTCCGTTTTGATCATCTGAATATCCTTCATAAGAAATCGTGGGAAAATACGACGATTTATTCCGGGAAATCCCCAACGAAAAAGACATACAATTCCTTTTCTTTTATCAAACTTATTATAGCCACTACCCACATTGAACAAAATTGTGCACCACAGATAAGAGCTAATGAACAGACCTGCAATACCATGAAAACACATTACAATTCCTTGTGGAAAAAAGAGTATTTGCTGAGATGACAATAGGGGTATCAGGTTCTCACCAAAATAACTCGAAATACCGACCAGGAAAAATCCTAGTGAACCCAGAAAGAGGATACAAGCCCAAAAGAAATTACTTCCTTTTCGAGACCCTGTTATAGGTTCTATCCAGAGCCATTTGGATCGACGATTCATAAAAAATTGTATTCAATTCCATCCTATTGAAGTTGAGGGAATAGCCAACTTTTTTATCCTTTGGTTCCCAAACTCTTATAAACTAGCTATCCATATACATAGATAACATTTCCGTAAAGTCAGCCAAGTATATCTTCTTGTCCATTCTTACCATCCATTTCAAAAAGGTCCTTCCTTAATTTATCAATTTGAGAAACAACACTGGATCAGTGCAGTATCAATATCTACAGGAATAGATATATATACCATATAAAAAATATAACCGACAATATTAACATATTGATCAATACCTATCTATTGAAACATGCGTATATCCAATATGTATATGGATATGAATAGATATCCAAATTATCTATATATAAAATAGAATGGTAAAATCTATCCATATTCATATATGAATATGTCGAAATACATATGGATATTTATACCTATTTTGTGTCTATAAGGGTTCTATCTTATATCATCTGAAATAGATATGGATATCCTATTTGTTCCGCAATTGAAAGATCCAAACCCATTTCTTACATCGGATTTTATAAAATTCATAAAATCTCGTCTTTCTGAATATACAGATGAGAAAGAACCATTGTAATTGCCGGAAGTAATAAGCCGACTAAAGGAACTAAAATAGAGGGTAGGTGAGGAATTATCATAGAATGAGTACCTTACTTAATCAATTAAATTTTTATAAATATTACAAGGAATTATTATAAGATCAAATAAGTGATGGGACCAAATGAGCGGTCCTATTCGTCCTTCTTCATAGAATACATGTACGCAAATATTGTTCTTTTCCCCATCTCTTCCAAAAATTCTGAAAAAGCATTTCAAGTTGGATCCAAAATTGTTTTTGAATAAGATCCCGAGTTCAACAATGAGGATCTTATCTATTACAATATATATACAGATATATTACAACACTTATTCATACTATATAATAAAATAGTGGAAGAACAAGAATCCTGACCAAAATTTCTCTGATTTCGGAGAGCGGAAAATTGGCTATATTTATTGTTAGTATAGGATCGAGGATCATAAATTGTTGGTAAAAAGGGGGTGAAAAGCAATTCTCTTAGAGAAATCATTCTTTCTTTCGCCGCGATAAGAAACTATATCACTGTCACTTCCGTTACAAGGAACTCGATTTGATCTTTTTTCCTTATAAGGAAAAAACTCAACGTTCATTTTTTTCACGAGGAAGACCGTAAAGCTTAAATAGTTCACTCAGAACACCTTTTAAGAGATTACGTGGAACAATCAGATCAAATAAACCATGACCAAATAAATGCTCAGTCACCTGAAAATCTTCAATCACTTTCTGACCTAATGTCTGTTCGATTACTCTTTTACCTGCAAATGCAATGTACGCTTTAGGTTCGGCAATAATGATATCTCCCAACATGCCAAAACTAGCAGTCACTCCACCGGTTGTCGGAGACGTCAGAATCGATAAATATAACAACTTTTTATCCTTCTGATGAATATATAACGCAGAAGCTATTTTAGCCATTTGCATTAAACTAAAACTTCCTTCTTGCATGCGTGCTCCTCCGGAAGCACACACCATAATGACTGGAAGAGATTCCTCGGTAGCGCGCTCGATCAGACGGGTTATTTTCTCACCTACTACAGAGCCCATACTACCTCCCATGAACTTAAAATCCATAACTCCGAGTGCGATAGGAATACCATTTAATTTACCTATGCCTGTTTGAATAGCATCAGTCAAACCTGTCTCTATTTGACAGGAAGTTATATGATCCTTATAAGGTTCATCCTCAGAATTAAGAGGATCAGAATTAGAAGGTTCATCCTCAGAATGAAATTGAAGAACATCTAGAGTGTACATGTCTTCATCCATAGGACGCCAAGTGCCACGATCAATTATAAGTTCTATTCTATCTGAACTATTCATTTGCAGATAATATCCACATTCTTCACAAATACTTTTATTCTCTCTCAAGAATCTGATATAGAGCAAGCTCTCGCAATTATCGCATTGAACCCATAATCTATTAATTTTAACGTAATCAATACTTAGATTCTTGTTCTTATCCATCTCATTGACGTCCTTACTATCCCCTTCGACCGAATCTTTTAGTAATCCAGTTATTTTACGCCTGTCTTCGAACCACTCCCTTATAGACATAGAGTTTTCCATATAAAGGTAAAGATTGTTACTTTTCCTATCTTATTTTGTATGAGGAGAAGTCGTATAAATACAATGATTAAAATAATTAATGAATAGTGGAATGAATCATTGATAAATCATCTCCATTCATTATTGATTAGGAATCCGAAATATCGATCCGGGATTATGATAGAACCCTTTATTCTGTTATAAAGAAAGATTCTCTCCTATACCGCGATGAAAAGGAATTTTCATCCTAAATATAAAATCTTTTGGGCTAGAAGGGATTTGAACCCTTGACTTCATGGTCCGGAACCATGAGCTCTGATCCACTGAGCTACCAACCCTATCGAATGATCCATAAGATCAATGGAAAGGATGAATAGGATTCGTTATCGAATGCTTTACCCCAAAAAATTTGAATTGACTCACTCTGTTTGAGATATTTGACCTCGGAAATTTCTATATATCAATATCTATTATAGATATTGATATATAGAAATCCCAGATATTAATATCTGAAATCGCAGATCTCCGTTCACGATTTGGCCTAATCTTTGTGGTAGTGGTAAAAGATTGGGCCGAGTCCGATTGGTAGAACGAAAGTCACTGGATTACAAGTAATCAATCGTATCAAATTCAAATTTGATCTCCTTCCATACTTCACAAGCAGCAGCTAGTTCAGGACTCCATTTAGTAGCTTCACGGATCACTTCATTACCTTCACGAGCAAGATCACGTCCTTCATTACGAGCTTGTACACAAGCTTCTAGAGCAACCCGATTAGCTACTGCACCAGGCGCATTTCCCCAAGGGTGCCCCAAAGTTCCCCCACCAAACTGTAGTACGGAATCATCCCCAAAGATCTCGGTCAGAGCAGGCATATGCCAAACGTGAATACCTCCTGAAGCTACGGGCAGAACACCTGGCATAGATACCCAGTCTTGAGTGAAGTAAATACCACGACTTCGATCTTTTTCAATAAAATCATCACGCAGTAGATCAACAAACCCTAAAGTGACGTCTCGTTCCCCTTCAAGTTTACCTACTACAGTACCGGCGTGAATATGATCTCCACCGGACATACGCAATGCTTTAGCCAGTACACGGAAATGCATGCCATGATTTCTTTGTCTGTCAATAACTGCATGCATCGCGCGGTGAATGTGAAGAAGTAGGCCGTTGTCTCGGCAATAATGAGCCAAAGAAGTATTTGCAGTAAAACCTCCCGTCAGATAGTCATGCATAACGATAGGAACTCCCAATTCTCTTGCAAATACTGCCCTTTTCATCATTTCTTCACATGTACCTGCAGTAGCATTCAAGTAATGTCCCTTAATTTCACCCGTCTCAGCCTGAGCCTTATAAAGTGCTTCCGCACAAAAGACAAAACGATCTCTCCAGCGCATGAATGGTTGGGAATTTACGTTCTCATCATCCTTGGTAAAATCGAGTCCACCACGGAGACATTCGTAAACTGCTCTACCATAGTTCTTAGCCGATAGACCCAATTTTGGTTTGATAGTACATCCCAATAAAGGACGGCCATATTTGTTCAATTTATCCCTTTCGACTTGGATACCATGAGGTGGACCTTGAAAAGTTTTGGAATAAGCAGGGGGGATCCGCAAATCTTCCAAACGTAGAGCCCGTAGGGCCTTGAATCCAAATACATTACCTACAATGGAAGTGAACAAGTTAGTAACAGAACCTTCTTCGAAAAGGTCTAAGGGGTAAGCTACATAGGCAATAAATTGACTCTCCTCTCCAGGAACGGCCTCGATGTCATAGCATCGTCCCTTGTAACGATCAAGACTAGTAAGTCCATCGGTCCAAACAGTGGTCCATGTACCGGTGGAAGATTCAGCAGCTACTGCTGCTCCCGCTTCCTCGGGCGGCACCCCAGGTTGAGGAGTTACTCGGAATGCTGCCAAGATATCCGTATCTTTGGTCTGATATTCAGGAGTATAATAAGTTAATCTGTAATCTTTAACACCAGCTTTGAATCCGACACTAGCTTTAGTCTCTGTTTTTGGTGACATAAGTCCCTCCTTTATTAATAATTATTTCTCGCAAGGACGAGGTCTGCTCGACATGGATCGAACGTAAACAATCGATTTTGTTTGACAGAAATATCCTACAAAACAGTCGTCCGTTATTGGACAATAAGATCTAATTGATTTTGACAGAAATATCCTACAAAACAGTCGTCCGTTATTGGACAATAAGATCTACTAGATACACTCTCATTGTATAATGTTCTTTATGTATGACGCAACCCAATTTTTGCTCTTGAAGTTCTTCATTGACCCAAGCACCTTTCAGCTGTTAAACTAGTTAATTAATGAATTTAAGGAACCGAATTGACCTTTAACCATAATGGTGCGAATTGTCCATATGACAATACATATAGAATATGGAACAAATGTGCGTACGAAGAGATAACGACCAATGAGATAAAGGTCATTCGTAAGGTTAAAGTTTCACATTTCACAGATGATATGGACATAATGTTGAAGTATTTTCAATTTTAGTTATGGATAAATGGGTTCTAGTTATAGAGAAATCGAAGACTTCCTCATGATCCTTATCCATATCTATCTACCTACTTAATATTCCAAATATTAATTTGAACTTTTCAATAAAGTAGGGTATTACCCAGGTGGTAACTCCCATTCATTATTGACTGATCTGATCGACCCGATACGGAAGGAACCTTTTTGTTATTGATAATATTGGAAAAATAATATTGATATATATCAAATTCAAGATTCAAGGAAATTTTTTCCTTTTTTGTATGAGAACCAATCCTCTTGTTCTTGGGGTTTCCGCACTTGTGGAAAAAAGTGTGGGACGTATCGCTCAAATCATTGGCCCAGTACTGGATGTATCTTTTCCTCCAGGTAATATGCCTAATATTTACAATTCATTGACAGTTAAGGGTCAAGGTACAACCGGTAAGGAAATTCAGGTTACTTGTGAAGTACAACAATTATTAGGAAATCATAAGGTTAGAGCTGTAGCTATGAGTGCTACAGATGGTTTGACGAGAGGAATGAGAGTGATTGACACGGGAGCTCCTCTGAGTGTTCCAGTTGGTGGAGCTACTCTCGGACGAATTTTCAATGTTCTTGGAGAACCTGTTGATAATTTGGGTCCTGTAGATGCTCGCATAACATCTCCTATTCATAGATCTGCTCCCGCCTTTATAGAGTTGGATACAAAATTATCCATCTTCGAAACAGGCATTAAAGTAGTAGATCTTTTGGCTCCTTACCGCCGTGGGGGAAAAATCGGTTTATTTGGAGGAGCTGGAGTGGGTAAAACAGTACTCATTATGGAGTTGATCAACAACATTGCTAAGGCTCATGGAGGGGTATCTGTATTTGGAGGAGTAGGAGAACGTACCCGTGAAGGGAATGATCTTTACATGGAAATGAAAGAATCGGGAGTAATTAATGAACAAAGCATCTCAGAATCAAAAGTGGCTCTGGTCTATGGTCAGATGAATGAACCACCAGGAGCTCGTATGAGAGTCGGTTTAACTGCTCTAACCATGGCCGAATATTTCCGAGATGTCAATGAGCAAGACGTATTATTATTTATTGATAACATCTTCCGCTTTGTCCAAGCGGGATCAGAGGTATCCGCCCTATTAGGCAGAATGCCTTCCGCCGTGGGTTATCAGCCAACTCTTGCCACGGAAATGGGTTCTTTGCAAGAGAGAATTACTTCCACAAAAAGGGGATCCATAACCTCGATTCAAGCAGTTTATGTACCTGCTGACGACTTGACCGACCCTGCTCCTGCTACGACATTTGCACATTCAGATGCTACTACCGTACCATCGAGAGGATTAGCTGCCAAGGGTATCTATCCAGCAGTGGATCCTTTAGATTCAACATCGACTATGCTCCAACCTTGGATCGTAGGTGAAGAACATTACGAAATTGCACAAGGGGTTAAGCAAACTTTACAACGTTATAAGGAACTTCAAGACATTATAGCTATTCCTGGACTGGATGAATTATCGGAGGAAGATCGTTTAATCGTAGCAAGAGCAAGAAAAATTGAACGTTTCCTATCACAACCCTTTTTCGTAGCAGAGGTATTCACAGGTTTCCCGGGCAAATATGTTGGTCTAATGGAAACAATTAGAGGGTTTCAAATGATCCTTTCCGGAGAATTAGATGGTCTTACCGAACAGTCTTTTTATTTGGTGGGTAACATTGATGAAGCTACCGCGAAGGCTATTAACTAAAGTGAATTTTGAAAATGACCCTAAATCTTCGTGTACTGTCTCCTAATCGAGTCGTTTGGGATTCAGAAGTTAAAGAAATAATCCTATCTACTAATAGTGGTCAAATTGGCGTATTACCCAATCATGCTTCACTTGTGGCAGCTGTAGATATAGGAGTTATGAAAATACGTCTCAATGGACGGTGGTCCACTATGGCTTTGATGGGCGGTTTCGCCAAGATAGACAATGATAAAATAACCGTATTGGTCAATAATGCAGAGAGAGATGTTGACATCAATCTAAAAGAAGCCCAGGAAACTTTTCGAATAGCTAAAGCTGACTTAGCTCGAGCCGAAGGCAAAAGACAAGCAATTGAGGCTGATGTAGCTCTGAAAAGAGCTAGAACACGATTAGAGGCTATCAATGCTAGCCCCCCCGTCTCTAATGAAAATTTTGGAGAATGATCTGAAAATGGATTGATTCAATGTTCTGTCTCGATCCAAAAAAGTGGAGTAAAGCTTATTAGATGCCATCGACTCTTCAATGGTATCTAATAAGTTTACCTACTATTGGATTTGAACCAATGACTCTCGCCGTATGAAAGCGATACTCTAACCACTGAGTTAAGTGGGTCATTTATTCTCATAGGTAGAGTTGGACTCTATAAACAATTCTAAATGGAATTAAACGTATAGACAATGTTTCTCTGGCGCAGATCGAACTTATTGGGACGTATTAGATCATAGTATCGGATCATGAAATATCTACCTTGACAGAAAGTGATCCATCTGGTTAGTATAGTAGTGTATCACCAAGACTGGCAAGGAAGGGCTATAGCTCAGCATGGTAGAGCACCTCGTTTACACGTGCGCCAATGGTTTTCGGGAGAGTTTATCGATTCGTCCGATCCACGAAATAGATTCTATGTGAAATAGTCTTACTCTATCAATTTGTTTCTCTGGGGAACAATAGCATGACAAAGATGAAGTTCGATCCGATTCGAATTACGAATCTAATTGATATGGTCAATCCCAGCTCCGTTCAATGCCAGGCATAATGAGTATAATACGGGGACCTCAAAATAGATTCTTTTCGCTCTATGAACTTTTAGGTGTATGAAGTGTCATATTTCACTTTTTGAGCGATAGAGGAGACTCTATTTGAGTCAATCTATGCCCGAGCAAGGCAGACCTACGTCAAGGAAACCTTTTGAATAACTTTGGGATTGCTTCCGAAGGGTAATAATTTGGAGCACACGGAGCCATATTAGTATCTTCCTGGAAAGAGGAGAATGGCAGACTAACCGATCTTTCCATCAGTTAATGAAAGAGCCCAATGCGAGAAAATGCATGTTGGGTTCTTGGAACAGTTCAAATCATTTTGATAATAAGAACTTTGATCTGTTCTACCGAGAAGGTCTACGGTTCGAGCCCGTATAGCCCTATACATTCCACTAAGTTACACTACTTTATTTATATATATATATATATCCCCTCATAGTCCCTATGACTTGGCCTTGAAGAGTCTTTCGGATCATATAAACTATTCTCATGTCCTTATCGAGATCGATGGATGGGAACGTTGGAACAGGACAGGCAGATAATTATTTCTCATCGATCGAGATTGATCCGATACCAGATGATCGCACCTATAAACCCTTTTTTTCATTAATAAAAAAAGAGGGGAAAGAAAATAAGTTAAGTAACGACTGACATGATGATATGCAATAATAATCCATTACATTATTGGAGGTTACTAATCTACTTCTGATAGATCCAAGGTTCTAATGATTGATCCCAGCCTATTGGATCTTGGCCTTCGTTCGAATAGTAAGTAATTAGGATCGATCATTGTAATTTGATGAATCAGGTGTAGGGAATTCCTAGCTAGTATGATGAATGACTTCCTCCTTTCCTTTTATTCTCAAGGGAATCCATAAGAAGGGGATCTATGGAAGTATCTGTCCGATCCAATCTGTCTAATCTGTCCAATCCAAAGAGTTCGGATCGTAGAACTGGAACTAATTGTAACATACAAGAAACAAGGCGTTTTTTCTTTTCTTTTTTTCTAGGCACTTCTAGATTCTACATACAAATATAGATAGAGGATTTATAAGGTATTCCATACTATATTGCTTGGATTTGCACAATGTTAGAATTCCCATTGTAAGATAATCTAGTTCGGAACCGAGGGAAAAGCGGGTAATTTGTCACGATATTTTCTATATTGTATCACATTTCTTTTTTTGTTCATTTTTATCGCTAGCTCTTCGAAAAACTCGAGAGTTCTCTAAAATATCATATGTTTGAAGCAGTTTCTAGTCCAGTCAAAGTATCGATTGGACATGTGGCTTTTAGCTCCATCCAAACGCAACGCATTCCGTTGGGGTTGAACGAAGTCCTCTTCCGTTCAATCGAAAATCCCGGCTGTATCTATCCCTTTGCTAAAGATCGGGGCGAAGATCTTGATCAACTAGGATTCTCTACAATATGTTATTTATGGTAAATCAAACCTATTCTTGAACCATAGAAGTGGGAAGTACTACGGATATTCCAAATACCTGGAAAGGAAAATTCTCTGGAGTTGATCCATTCTAGCTAAAGGCGAACCTTTGGTTCGTTCTCTTTCTCCACCTAAGATCATAACATGGTTTTTTAGACAAAATATGAAAATATTGTGACAAACACTCTTTCCTCTAGTTCCGTTCTGGTAACATACCACAAACATGCAATCTACCGGCTATGCATATTGGATCTACATCTGGACCAACGTTTGCTTGAATCTACCCCACTATGGAATACATATATTTCGTTCTGGAACAATAGAATAAAGAAGTCTGTTGGGACAAAACTAGAATCCCTTGCTCAAAAATAATGTGGACTGCGACCCAAAAGAAGTTGCCTTCTGCCCCGTTACAAATAGATATTTACTCGGTTAGACAATAGATCTGTCCGAAATCATGTTATATCGGAATGAGCCCGGACTCATCACGAACTTATACGTGAAGGATTTGATACGTTCCACGGATCGATTGACGCCTACCAAGACGTTTCATTCGTCTTCTTTCAATACTGTAAAATGTTCACTATCTCCGTTGATAGATGAGCCTCGAAATTTGTATATTTGTCCCATCACCTGCATTATAATATAATAAATAACTTGATTGTCTCTTAACCGTGCGTGTAAGACGGACATCCAGACCTTTTTTTTTTCTTCGTAGGAAACATGAGCCCTTTATCGGACTTGAACCGATGACTTACGCCTTACCATGGCGTTACTCTACCACTGAGTTAAAAGGGCCCCCCCATCATATATTAATGAGTAAGTCTACTACGGTATATGAACAAAAAATTGGATGCACATGATCCATCTATATTTATAGATATCAAGTTGAGAACATATATTAGTAGCTCGTAGGTTTACATGAGAGGAGGGTAGGGATAGCTATACTGGAAACTCCGGGCTGAGCTGATACGAAGCGAATGGAGACAAGTTATGTTATGCCTAAAAACAATTCTGAATGTATTGCTAGAAGAGCCGCGGGATCAACGGGTCAGGTCCTATTGCAATTACCTGAAATGCGTTTGCATAATATTATTTCTCGATCGGGTATGGCTCCCACCATTCCCGGAGCTAAACAATTAGTTAATCATAGACATACCTCGGTCAATGACCATATGGTAGATATTTCGAAAATGAATTCTAAATAATTCAATTCTTTTTAACAGAATTCTTCAAATATCATTACAAACTGTAGAAAATTTGAACAAATAGGAAGATGTTCCCGGATATAATCTATCGCAAACCTAAGAAGATCAATGGTTGTAAGGAAACCCCTTCTATTTTGAAAGATGGCGATGATATTAAACCAATTCTTTTCTTTCTTAATCCAAGATAAATATAATCCTTCTTCCATTTTCTCTTCTTACCCATCTGTGTAATTTCGATCAGGAACATAGCCTTGAGTAACTGATATCTTTTATAATAATACATAAAGAAATAAATAGAGAGCCCATTCAGATATTGAAATATCTAGGTATTTTCATTTTATACTGGAGAGAAAAAAATGGATGCATTCAATGTAACTAATTTATTAAAAAAAAAATTAAGGAGGAAATTGAAGAAATGACGTCAAATTTGGAATTTGTTAATTTTGTTAATTATGAAGCTATTGCATTTGTTCTAGCTTTTTTTGCTTCTATTTCAATAACTCTTTTGGCTTTCAAATTAGCTGAATCACTATATGATGCATGAATGATTCTTTGCTTTTCTTGGCCTGGCCGGTGGCCAGGCCAGCCAGGTCAGAAAAAAGGAAAAAAGAATTATTTTGAACGGAATGAACAATATGATTCGCTAGATTTCTTTTTCTCTAAATAATTGCTCTATTCATTACATTATCGATACAATCCATACATGTTATGGTATACACCTTCACTCCACCATTCATTTTGTTACACATGAACTCTTCCATCTTGGAGAGATGGCTGAGCGGACTAAAGCGGCGGATTGCTAATCCGTAGTACGGATAATCCGTACCGAGGGTTCGAATCCCTCTCTCTCCGTTCGGTCACTATTGATCCTGAAAACGAAAACTCCGAATCTTTCTACGGAAAAGACCAATTAACCTAGAGACTTTTTTCACTATTCTTTACGTCCGGGATTACGTCCTGGATCGTTCGATAGAAATCCAAAGATAAAAAGAGAAATGAAAAATACCACTACTGCGTAAACGAACAGCTTAAGAGTAAGCATTACGTAATCTCCAGGATCCTGATTATAAGTACAACAGAATAGATCATCAATCTTTGTACCATATATGGATACTTGAATACCAAGCAATAGTATGATTCATACAAATCACGAAATTATTTTTCCGGATCACGTGTGAAAATAAATTTGAAAGAAGGAGATAATTTATCCCTTTGTTTTCCAAATGGTCTTTCTTCCCTTCTTATTTGTTTGAATCAACCAGATATTTATCGAATCTTTATGAAAATATGTAATTCGTATCAATACGTGACCAAATAGCCCAATCCAAAGTGAGCGATGAGATCGGAAGGAATTGACGAAGGTGAGTTAAAAAGTTTTTAGCCGGGAGCAGATAAGGTATCTGGATCTGGTATCGTCGGGCGGAGCAAGGATAGAACTTCTGCCACAAAAAATATAAAGAGTGATACAAAAATTGGATCAATGACAGCGATCCAAAAACTTGAAAAAGGAAAAAAGAGGATACTTTTTATCGAAAACTTACAGCAGCTTGCCAAACAAAGGCTAAGAGAAAAGAAAGAACGGGAATAATTGGCATTACATCGACAATTGGATCGGAAATCGCATAAGCCTCAGGTAATTTTCCAAAAAAGGGATTATTTGAATGAATAAAGGCATCATCTAGACAAATATTGAGCATAACTGGCATTTTTCTTCTCCAATAAAAATTAGGGGGGGGGGTAAAGCCAGAAAAGTCTTTGATTAATGGAATTGATCGAAGCTCTTCGGCAAGTTTGACCGGACTTGGGGTTGGAAGGGATGATTCTTTCATACATACAATATTTTACCCAATCTAATAGAGATTGATCAATGAATGGATATTCTTATCCCTTTTTATGTTTCTCCTATTATGTCCAATTCCATTAATAACCTATTTTGTTTCAAAATCCACAAAATTATCTGGCCCAATTGGGATCTGATCTAATGAATCTTGGATCCTAATGAGTTGACAAAAAATTTGATATAAGTATTCATTAGCATATGAATAGAAAAATAGGATGGGAATGGGGCGTGGCCAAGCGGTAAGGCAGCAGGTTTTGATCCTGTTATTCGGAGGTTCGAATCCTTCCGTCCCAGACTTATTTCATTGGTTCCTGTTTTCCCTTCCCTCCCTCTTCCCTTTCTTCTTTCGTAAAGGGTAAATCCAATGGAATTTCGTTCTACTTTTTATCATCATTTCACCATACTTATCAGAAGGGAATGTGATTACAATGGGGAAGGGATAAAGGGATATCTCTGTGGTGCAAGATGGGAATACAGATCAATTTGAGATAAGGTTCAATTTATGAAATTAGCCCATTGGATGTATGCTGGTCCTGCTCATATTGGAACTCTACGAGTAGCTAGTTCATTCAAAAATGTCCATGCCATTATGCATGCTCCTCTAGGAGATGATTATTTTAATGTAATGCGCTCTATGTTAGAACGGGAAAGAAATTTTACTCCTGCAACTGCTAGTATAGTAGATCGTCACGTACTAGCACGTGGATCTAAAAAAAGAGTTGTGGATAATATTCTTCGAAAAGATAAGGAGGAAGGTCCCAATCTGATCATATTGACACCTACATGTACCTCTAGTATCTTGCAAGAGGATTTAAAAAACTTTGTGGATAGAGCATCCATAATCTCCGATTGCAACGTCATTTTTGCGGATGTGGATCATTATCAAGTGAATGAAATTCAGGCAGCGGATAGAACTTTGGAACAGGTGGTTCGATATTATTTGGAGAAATCCCATAGACAAGAAACATTGGATCAATTTGTAACAGATGCACCTTCTGTAAATATAATTGGGATTCTTACTCTGGGCTTTCATAATCGACACGATTGTCGTGAGTTGAGACGTTTATTAAAAGATCTGGACATCAGAATTAATCAAATAATTCCTGAAGGAGGATCTGTAGAGGATCCAAAAAATTTACCAAAAGCTCGGTTCAATTTAATTCCTTATCGTGAAGTGGGCTTAATGACAGCGATGTATTTGAATAAAGAATTTGGAATGCCTTATGTATCTACAACTCCTATGGGAGCTGTAGATATGGCTGCGTGCATCCGACAGATAAAGAAATATCTTGATACCTTGGCGGCTCCTATTTTATCAAGCAAAAGGGTTGATTACGAATCCTATATAGATGGACAAACTCGATTCGTTTCCCAAGCTGCTTGGTTCTCAAGATCTATCGATTGTCAGAATTTTACGGGGAAAGAAACAGTCGTTTTTGGTGATGCAACTCATGCTGCTTCAATCACTAAGATACTTGCTAGAGAGATGGGAATTCGTGTGAGTTGTACAGGTACTTATTGTAAACATGATGCAGAATGGTTCAAAGAGCAAATTAAAGATTTTTGTGATGAGATAATCATCACAGATGATCATGCTGAAGTAGGAGATATTATCGCTCGCGTGGAACCCTCTGCAATATTTGGTACTCAAATGGAACGTCATATCGGTAAACGTCTTGAGATTCCCTGTGGAGTTATTTCCGCACCAGCTCATATCCAAAATTTTTCCTTGGGATATCGACCCTTCCTGGGTTACGAAGGTACTAATCAAATAGCTGATCCAGTTTATAACTCATTCGCTCTGGGTATGGAGGATCATCTTCTAGAGATTTTTTGTGGTCATGATACGAAGGAAATAATGACTAAATCATTATCCACGGATATGAGTCTAATTTGGAATCCTGAAAGTCGACTAGAATTGAATAAAATCCCCCGTTTTGTCAGGGACGAAGTAGAGAGAAATACAGAAAAATTTGCACGACGAAAGGGCATCTTGAACATTACTGTTGAGGTAATGCACGCAGCTAAAGAAGCATTAAGTTAAGTACCTAATAAATATAAATTAATTGATTACATTGAGTGTATTCTATACAAAAAAAGTGGATCCAATTCGATACCTATTCCTATCATATCAATTGAGTTAATGACTATTCATAATCACGTCTCGATCATGATTCGAGATCAGGGAGGGATCTTAAAAACATCGTCTTAATCGGTTTCGTGGATGTGAATTATGACATCCAACATTTCATATTTGGATCAAATGCCCTTCCCTTGGCTCAACATTATTCTTATTTTATTATATACTCTCCAAGTCACTCTCGTTTCCACGTGATTCCATACAAAGATGACGAATATTTGAATCGTTCTACCGAGGCTGTTACAAATAAGCCTAGTATTTTCTCTCGATGCGTCTAACATATCGTCCCAATACAGTGCCAATCCAACAATGAATTTATCTCTTATTCTGGATTGACAATAGTGTATTGTGTCGATATAATTCGTCCATTCACAATAGAAATAGATATCTTAGGTTCATCATTTATCAGTGATTCTATCCAATCATGATAATTCTGTCGACGGATCATTTATTCATAACCTAGAATACTTTATTCTGGAATGGTGGATCGAAATTCTACATGTCCATATATGAACTGACAAGTTAATTATTTGGTCATTCACATAGGTTTTTGATCCCTCCCGTTCGTCATTTAACAACAACGATCGGTAAGATTCAATTTACCGGTTCATATTGAGTAACCTCGCATTCCACTTCGATCGTATATATCCTCAATATCTATTTGCAATATGGGTTGCTAACTCAATGGTAGAGTACTCGGCTTTTAAGTGCGACTAAGGTCTTTTACACATTTGAATGAAGTAGAAAACTCGTCGATACCATCGGTAAAGTTCGGAAGACTACGACTGATCCTCGAAGTATAATGAATGGAAAAAACAGCATGTCGTTCCAACATATGATCTTTATGATACCTGATATTATTTTTAGGATACCTGATTGTATTCGATCAGGACCGGATCTGATTTAAGGAATCAAATGGGTGGGAAATGTCTATTATATACCTAGATGGATGTATAATATGCTCATCCTTTCGGATCAAATGTGATAATTGTGAATAGGATCGAATCAATTCGCGGTTAAGTCAAATGAGTAAATGGAGAAAGCTATATGACTTGAATCATAAGTAGACCCAGAGGAACGAGCTTCTGTTCCTCGTTCCAATTTAACGAGCGAGGAATTCCCTTTACTGATCAGAAGTTAAGAGCATTTTAGTACCCGATATCGGGAGGTTTTTCCTGAGTAGATCAGGGATTTATACACTCACAATGAGTCCTAAGTACTCGAGTACAGATGTGTAAGATAAATAGTGTACTGACCAGGTTGATTTATTCCATGAGTCAGGAGAGCGATCGGTTGCCAGAATAAAAGATTTTCATTCTTCCTCCTGACGAATGAGATCCTTGGGTAGTAAATCTGCTGAATAGAAGATAGAATCTGGATATACGGATATATCTCTTTTTTCCTATCTTGTCCCGACTAGATCGCACCATGTATTATCTCAGAAATTAAGAGGTTATTCTCATGAACGAGAGCCATAGCTGAGGTTTGAAAATGGATGAGTTCCATAGAAACGGAAAGGAAGATAGCTCTTGGCAACAATGCTTTTTATATCCACTCTTTTTTCAGGAAGATCTTTACGCAATTTATCATGATCATTATTTGGATGGATCGAGTTCCTCCGAACCGATGGAACATGTAAGTTCCAATGATCAATTCAGTTTCCTAACTGTAAAACGTTTGATTGGTCAAATACGTCAACAGAATCA